TTGAAGTTTGGGGTTATGATTGATGGTTTGTTGTTGTGGTTTGTATTTTTGTTTGGTTTTTGAAGAGGGGCCGGTTTAGGGGCTAATTTTATGTGGTTAACGATTGTGTTTGGGTGTTTTTTTGTTAGCAGAAAATATAGAGGTGGGTTAATTAAAAGTATGATGATGATAAATGATTTGGATGATGTAGGTATTTATGGGTTTGTTGTTTGATTAAAAAAAATAAAAATCAAGATAAAAAAAAAAAATAATGCGTAAAATGGGATTTGAATGAAAGTCCCTAGTAAATGGTAAAATAATTAGTATGTCCGGCAACCATTACACTATCTGTTGTCTAGAGGTAGGTAGCGCGCCCTCCATGAATGGGGTCAAAGTGCATCAGTGCCAAGTTTGCGACGACCTTATCCGTTAGACCATGACATTCTGGGTGTTAGGGGATTCATATGCTCGACGGTCATGTGATGGACATGTCAAGAGGAAGATAACACCTGCTCTGCACTTGAAGGGTTTATTGAAGAGACGCTAAAAAAAACCAAGTGTAGGAGGTCGGTATGCCGCGGTAATGAGACTAGGGAGGAGTATTCAACCGACCACTTGTATCTGTGAAGAGCAAGTGAGAAGGAGTGAAGGACCCTATGTTCCTGAAGTTACAACCACTAGCGCAAAAGAGCAAGTTTAGGAGATGTATGCGCCTGCAGTGCAATAACTTGAAATGCATATATAACGTTGAGTAGCTCGGTTCTCGTGAGAAGCGCGATCAATAGATAACCATGTACTCTGGCTTGGGTGTTCTTGAAGGCTGTTGGAGAAGGATATTACCTAGGAGGTGGGCGAATCCTGTTGACTAGGGGAATGCAAAGGTGTACTGGGACATTAGTCGTTTTCTAGGTTGGGTAGTATGTATAGTCGGTAAGTCTCTGGGTCTTTGGGTAACGCTTGCTGCTTGGCTGTTGGTAGGAGCACTTGGGCTATATGGTACCTGAAGCAAGGATGTGCCTGGTGGAGGATATGGCCGAATGAGGTCCGTTTTGGAGATAATGTTTGGGTTTATGGTGGAAGAGCATGACATGTAATGTGGATTATCCTACATCTCATGAGCTGTCTGATGGGGCAGAGAGTGTGATGCATTATATACATACCCTAGAAGTAAAGAAGAAAACGCGCTGGGGGGGGAAGGGGGGGGCCGGAATGGAGGATGATCTAGGCGTTCCTGTAGTTAAATTTTATAACAACGGCTTTTCAGGCCGTAGATCTTGGAGAGAGGCCGAGTAGGAATTTATGATAGAGTTTGTTTTGTTTTTAGGGGTGTGTTTTGTCTTAGGGGGGTTGGCGGTTGCATCTAATCCTTCTCCTTATTATGGGGTGTTGGGGTTGGTTGTAGCAGCGGTTGCAGGGTGTGGTTGATTGGTAAGTTTAGGGGTTTCTTTTGTTTCTTTGGTACTTGTTATGGTGTATTTAGGGGGAATGTTGGTGGTGTTTGTTTATTCAGTATCGTTAGCGGCGGATCCTTATCCGGAGTCTTGGGGTAGTTGGAGTGTTGTTGGCTATGGTTTTGGGATGGGGTTGGTTGTGGTGGTGGGGCTTGCTGTGGGAGGGGCGTTGGAATTGTTGGTGGATGGGGGGACGGTGAATAATGGTGGTTTGTTGTCAGTTCGGTCGGATTTTAGTGGTGCGGCTGTGTTTTATTCAGAGGGGGTGGGGTTGCTTTTAATTGGAGGGTGAGGGTTGTTGTTGACTTTATTTGTGGTATTGGAACTTGTGCGGGGGTTGTCTCGGGGGGCGATTCGGGCTGTTTAATGGGAGGATCAGGAAGTAGTTTAGTTGAAAATGCCAGCTTTGGGAGTTGGAGAGGAGGGTTTGAGTCCTTTCTTCCTGAGGGTTATAACTCTAAGAAGGGGTTTAATCTTCAATCTTTGGCTTACAAGACCAATGTTTTTATAAACTATTAGAGTATGTTAGAGTTTGAGTATTTTATTCTCCAGGGCGGCCGCGAGGGGGAATAGGACTAGAATGATGGTGAAGTATGAGAGTGAGGCTAGTTGGCCGATGATGATGAATGGGTGTTCTACTGGTTGGCTGCCCACTCAAGTTAAAATAAGTACGTTGGCGACTAGGGCTCAGAATAGGATTTGTGACAGAGGGCGGAAGGTCATAGATCGTAGTTTTGATGTATGTAGGAATGGAATGAGGAATAGGACTAGGATTGAAGCGGCTAAGGCCAGTACACCTCCTAATTTGTTTGGGATGGATCGGAGGATAGCGTAGGCAAATAGGAAGTATCATTCAGGTTTGATGTGTGGAGGAGTGACTAGCGGGTTGGCTGGGGTGAAGTTTTCTGGGTCTCCTAGTAGGTTGGGTGAGAATAGAGCCAGGGAGGCGAGCAGGGAAAGTATTAGGACAAATCCTAGGATGTCTTTGATGGTGTAGTATGGATGGAAGGGGATTTTGTCGCAGTCTGATGGGATGCCCAGTGGATTGTTTGATCCTGTTTCGTGGAGGAGGGTTAGATGGACGACGGTGAGTCCTACGATGACAAAGGGGAGGAGGAAGTGGAGGGCAAAGAATCGGGTTAGTGTAGGGTTGTCAACGGAGAATCCACCTCAAGCTCATTCGACTAGTGTTTGTCCGATGTATGGGATGGCTGAGAATAGGTTTGTGATGACGGTAGCGCCTCAGAATGATATTTGTCCTCATGGTAGGACGTATCCAACGAAGGCGGTTGCTATTAGGGTTAGAAGGAGAATGACTCCGACGTTTCAGGTCTCTTTGTTTAGGTATGAGCCGTAGTATAGACCTCGGCCGATGTGTAGGTAGATGCAGATGAAGAAGAAGGAGGCTCCGTTTGCATGTAGGTTACGGATGAGTCAGCCGAATTGTACGTCTCGGCATATGTGGGCTACAGAAGAGAAGGCTAGGTTGGTGTCCGCTGTGTAGTGTATGGCTAACAGAAGACCTGTGATGATTTGAGTGATTAAGCAGACGCCTAGTAGGGATCCGAAGTTTCATCATGTAGAGATGTTTGATGGAGCTGGGAGATCAATTAGGGCGTCATTGATGATTTTGAGGATTTGGTGGTTTTTACGAATGTTGGGGGCCATTGGGTTTTTCTGAGTGTGGATATGAGGATGATGAGGATGGACAGGGCGAATGATCCTAGGTAGGCTTTAATTAGGCCTGAGTGGAGGGTGGTGGCGGTTTTGGTTGCTGCCAGTTGTAGGCTGGCTAGTCCTTCTGGGCCTAGTATTTTGTATCAAGATAGGTCGATTAAGTGGGAAGCGATGTTTTGTCCTCCTTTGAGGAGGTTAGTTATGCTTAGGCGGTGGGTTAGGGGGTTGAAGTATCCTAGGGAAGTTGAGAAGTTTGAGAAGGGGGTTTGTTTTGTGAGGATAAGTGTTTGGGTTATTTTTGTAATTTCTAGGGCTAAGGCAATTCCTAGGGCTGTTACGATTAGAGCGGTTATTTTAATGTAAAGTGGTATGGTTGTTGGAGGAGTTTTTGTTGGGATGATGAAGGAGGTAATGAGGAAGCCTGCTAGAATGCTTCCTAGTGCAAGGCGAGTGATGGGGGAGATTACTGCGGGGTTGTTTTCGTTTATTGGGGTTAAAGGGGGAATTCGGACGAAGCCGGTCTGTACTAGTATGGTTATGCGGATTGTGTATACTGCAGTGAATGATGTGGCTAGGAGGGTTAGGATTAGGGCTCAGGCGTTTAGGTATGATGTGTTTAGGCTTTCGATGATTTGGTCTTTTGAGTAAAATCCTGCTAAGAATGGTGTTCCTATTAGGGCGAGATTGCCGATTGTGAGGCATGCGGTTGTTGTGGGGAGTAATTTTTGGAGCCCTCCTATTTTTCGAATGTCTTGTTCGCCATTTAGGCTGTGGATGATAGAGCCTGAACATAGGAAGAGTATGGCTTTGAAGAATGCGTGGGTGGAGATATGGAGGAAGGCTAATTCGGGTAGGTTTAATCCGATTGTAACTATTATTAGGCCCAGTTGACTGGAGGTGGAGAAGGCAATGATTTTTTTAATGTCGTTTTGGGTCAGGGCGCATGTAGCTGCAAATAGGGTGGAGATGGCCCCCAGGCAGAGGCATAGGGTTAGGGCGGTTTGGTTGTTGTTGAATAGGGGGTGGGTTCGGATGAGTAGGAAGATTCCTGCTACTACTATTGTGCTGGAGTGGAGTAGGGCGGACACGGGAGTTGGTCCTTCTATTGCAGCTGGGAGTCATGGATGTAGGCCGAACTGGGCGGATTTTCCGGTTGCAGCTAGGATTAGGCCTAGTAGGGGAAGTGTGGGGGTTTGGGAAGGGGTGGGGAGTTGTTGGATTTCTCAGGTGTTTGTGGTGGAGGCTAGTCATGCTATGCATAGGATAAGACCAATATCGCCGATTCGGTTGTAGAGAACGGCTTGTAGGGCGGCGGTGTTAGCTTCTGTTCGGCCGTGTCATCAGCTGATTAGGAGGAAGGATATGATTCCGACTCCTTCTCAGCCGATGAATAGGACGAATAGGTTGTTGGCGATGATTAGGATAAGCATGGCAATTAGGAAGAATAGAAGGTAAGTGAAAAATTTTGTGATGTAAGGGTCTGAGGCTATGTATCATGTTGCAAATTGTAGGATAGATCATGATACGAATAGTGCGATGGGAAAGAAGGTGAGTGTGTAGAAGTCTATTTTTAAGCTAATTGGGATTTTGAAAGTTATGATGAATTTTCATTCTCAGAGGGAAATGAGGCTCTCTGTTCCGGAGTGGATAAAGATTGTTATGGGGATTAGACTGATCAGGAATGAGGTTTTGACCGTATTCGTGATTGTGTTAGGGGTATTTTTGAGGTTGTTGGATAGTAGTGGAAGTAGGATGGGGGTGGAGAGGGTTGCTAGGGTTAGGAGTATGAATGTGTTTAGGACTAGTGAGAGGTCCATTACTTTCACTTGGATTTGCACCAAGATGAGTGGCTCCTAAGACCATTGGATTACTATTATCCTTTGAAAGTAAGGAGACTGGGGTTTTATACTCAGATGCAAGAGTTAGCAGTTCTCGCTGGTTTTACCTCTCCTCGGCAGGTAAGAAGGGTTTAACTTCTATTTTTAGAGTCACGGTCTAATGTTTTAGTTGAAACTATACTTGCATGCGGGGATGCCGGAGATCAGCTCGGGTTTGAAGATTAGTAGGATTATGGGGATTATGTGTAGGGCCATGAGGAGGTGCTCTCGTGTGGAGGAGTTTTGGATTGATGTGATGTGAGATGGGAGGGTGCCTCGTTGTGTTATGATTAGCATGTATAGGGTATATGAGGCGGTGAGTAGGATGGCAGTTCCTGTTAGGATGATTGTTAGGGCAGATCAGTTGAAGAGCGCTACTACGATGGTTAGTTCTGCTATGAGGTTTGTTGTTGGGGGGAGGGCTATGTTTGTTAGGTTGGCTAATAGTCATCAGGTGGCTATGAGTGGCAGGAGAGGTTGGAGTCCCCGTGTGAGTAGGAGGATTCGGCTGTGGGTTCGTTCGTAGTTGGTGTTGGCTAGGCAGAATAGTATTGAAGAGGTCAGGCCATGTGAGATTATTAGGATTATTGCTCCTGAGAATGCTCATTGGGTTTGGATTATTGTTGCGGCTACGACTAGTCCTATGTGGCTGACAGATGAGTAAGCGATTAGTGATTTTAGGTCGATTTGGCGTAAGCAGATGGCGCTGGTTATTACTGCTCCTCATAGGGCCAGGGTGATGAATGGGTAGTGGAGGTTGTTTGATGGTGGGTTCACTAGGATTGTGATTCGTATGATTCCGTAGCCCCCGAGTTTTAGTAGTAAGGCTGCTAGTAGTATGGAGCCGGCAATTGGGGCTTCTACGTGGGCTTTGGGGAGTCATAGGTGTAGGCCGTATAGGGGTGCTTTAACTATGAAGGCTAGTAGGAGGGCTAGGCTTGCAGCTAAGTTGGATCAGGAAGAGTTTAATGTTGGGTGTGAAAGTTTGAGTATTGGGAGGTAGAGTGAACCAATTTGGTTTTGTAGATGGAGGATGGCAATCAATAGTGGTAGTGAACTGGCGAGAGTGTAGAATAGGAGGTAAATGCCAGCGTTTAGGCGCTCTGGTTGGCTTCCTCATCGTGTGATGAGGATTAGAGTGGGAATGAGGGTGGCTTCGAATGCGATGTAGAAGAGCATTAGTTCGGAGGCTGAGAAGGCTAGGAGGATGGACAGTTGGGCTAGGATTAGTGTTGAGGCGAAGATTCGTTTTCGGGCAATGGGTTCTTGTTCTAGATGGTTTTGACTCGCTATAATTATGAGGGGAAGAAGTCAGCATGAGAGGACTAGTAGGGGGGAGGAGATTTGGTCGATTGATGTTCATAGGGTTAGGCTTTTGTTTGGGTAGTATGTGGGTGTGAGTCATTGGAGGCTGATGGTGGCGATTAGTAGGCTGTACAGTGTGATGTTGGTTCATAGGTGTTTACATGGGGAGAGGAGGGTTAGGGGGAGAAGTGTTGCGGTTGGGATGATGATTTTTAGCATTGTAGGAGGTTGAAATTGTGTAGGTGGTCGGATCCGTGGGTGCGGGTTGAGGCTACTAGTAATGCTAGGCCTGTGCCTGCTTCGCAGGCAGAGAATGTTAGTATGAGGATAGGTAGGATGGTGGATACTGACGATTGTATTTGGATGGGTCATATGGCTAGGGCGACGTATATAGATAGTATTATGCTTTCTAAACACAATAGGGCAGAGATTAGGTGGGTTCGGTGGAAGGCTAGGCCAAGGCTGCTTAGAGCAAAGGCTGAGTAGAAGCTTAGGTGGAGGTGGGACATAAAGAAAGTTATAGGGTGGGAGCTATAATCTGTTGAGTCGAAATCAACTGTCTTAGTTAGACTAACTTTCTGTTATTCTGCTCATTCCAGTCCGCCCTGAATTCATTCGTATACTAGGCCTAAGGTGAGCAGGAAGATGAGTGTGGCGGTTCAGGTTAAGGTAGTGGTGGGAGATTGTAGTTGGATGGCTCAGGGTAGTGGGAGGAGTAGGGCAATTTCTAGGTCGAATAGGAGGAATAGGATGGCTACTAGGAAGAAGCGGATTGAGAAGGGGAGTCGAGCGGATCCTAGGGGGTCGAATCCGCATTCGTATGGGGATAGTTTTTCCGAGTCTGGGATCATTTGGGCGAGCCAGAAGTTTAGTGCAGTTAGGAGGATGCTTAGGGTTAGTGATAGGGTTAGTATGAATAGGATTATGTTCATTACTCTTCTCTGGGTTTAAACCAGATTCTAAGGATTGGAAGTCGATTGTAATTAATATACTAGAAGAGTAAGATCCTCATCAGTAGATAGAGATGTAGAGGAATAATCATACAACGTCTACGAAGTGTCAGTATCAAGCGGCTGCTTCAAATCCGAAATGGTGGTTTGATGTGAAGTGGTATTTGATTAGGCGTAGGAGGCATACTAGTAGGAATGTAGAGCCGATAATTACATGCAGGCCGTGGAATCCGGTGGCGACAAAGAATGTTGAGCCGTAAACTCCGTCGGCGATAGAGAAGGGTGCTTCGTAGTATTCTATGGCTTGTAGGGCGGTGAAGTAGAAGCCGAGGAGGACAGTTAGGGATAGGGCTTGGATTGCTTGTTTTCGGTTGGCTTCTGTGATGCTGTGGTGGGCTCATGTGACGGTGACTCCTGAGGCTAGAAGGATGGCAGTGTTTAGGAGTGGAACTTCTATAGGGTTGAGGGGTTTAATTCCTACGGGTGGTCATTGACCTCCTAGTTCTGGTGTAGGGGCTAAGCTTGAGTGGAAGAAGGCTCAGAAGAACCCTAGGAAGAAAAAGGCTTCTGATGTAATGAATAGGGCTATTCCGTATCGTAGTCCTTTTTGTACGGTTGGGGTGTGGTGGCCCTGGAATGTGCTTTCTCGTACAATGTCTCGTCATCATTGGAATATGACGAGCATGGTTGATAGTAAGCCTAGGATAAGGAGTTGAGGGGAGTTTCAGTGGAATCATATTGTTAGTCCTGAGGTGGTGAGGAAAGCAGCGACTGCTCCTAGGATGGGTCATGGGCTGGGGTCGACTATGTGGTAGGAATGTGCTTGGTGTGCCATTTAGGGTTAGATGTTCTCTTGGAGGTAGAGGCTTAGTAGTAGTACGAAGACGTAGGCTTGAATTATTGCTACTGCCACTTCTAGGATCGTCAGTAGGAAGAGGACTACAAAGGTTATGAGTGAAACCACTGGTATTGTGGAGAATAGGGCGGTTGTGGCGGTGGAAATGAGTTGGATTAGGAGGTGGCCTGCTGTTAGGTTGGCTGTTAGACGCACGCCCAGTGCTAATGGGCGAATGAGGAGACTTGTTGTTTCGATTAGGATGAGGGCTGGAATTAGTGGGGTGGGTGTGCCTTCTGGCAGGAGGTGGGCTAGCGAGGCAGAGGGTTGGTTTCGCAGTCCTGTTAGGAGTGTGGCTAGTCATAGGGGGAAGGCTAGGGCTAAGTTTATGGATAGTTGGGTGGTTGGGGTGAATGTGTATGGTAACAGGCCTAGGAGGTTAATGAGGAGAAGGAAAATTATGAGGGATGTCAGGATTAGGGCTCATTTATGTCCTTTTTTGTCTAGTGGTATTATTAGTTGTTTTGTTACTAGGTTGACGAATCAGAGTTGAAGAGTTGATAGTCGGTTGGTAATTCACCGGTTGTCAAGGGATGGTAGGAGAAGAGCTGGGAATGTTATTGAGATGAGGATTAGTGGGATTCCTATAAATGATGGGCTTGAGAATTGGTCGAAGAAGCTTAGGTTCATGGTCAGGTTCAAGGGGTAGTGCTTGGGGCAACGGGTGGTTTGCTAGATGGTGGATTTGTTGATACGAATGTTAGGAGTTTAGGTTGGATAATTAGGGAGAAAGTGAGTCATGAAGTGAGCATGATAAAAAATCAGGGGTTGGGGTTTAGTTGAGGCATATCATTAAGGAGGGGGAGGGCCCTCTTTCTTTAGCTTAAAAGGCTAATGCTGATTCATAGCTTCTTAATGATTAGGATGATAATATTAGAGAGGATCAGTTCTCGAAGTTAGCAAGTGGGGTGGATTCTACTACGATAGGCATGAAGCTATGGTTGGCCCCACAGATTTCTGAGCATTGTCCGTAGAATACGCCTGGTCGGGAGGCAAGGAAAGAAGTTTGGTTGAGACGTCCTGGGATTGCGTCGGTTTTTACACCTAGGCTTGGAACAGCTCATGAGTGGAGGACGTCGTCGGCAGTGACGATGACTCGGATGGTTGAGTTTATAGGGACGACAACACGATGGTCAACTTCTAGTAGGCGGAAATGGCCTAGAGGTAGGTCTGCTGTTTGGATTATGTAGGAGTCGAATGTTAAGTCTTTGGAGTCGGTATATTCGTATGTTCAGTATCATTGGTGGCCGATGGCTTTTAGGGTTAGGTCTGGTTCATTGATTTCATCCATTATGTAGAGAATTCGTAGGGATGGTAGGGCAAGTGTGACTAGGACTAGGGCAGGGAGAATTGTTCAGACTAGTTCGATTACTTGTGCGTTGATTGTGTTTGATGTCAGTTTTTCTGTGAGAGTGTGGGTTAGTAGGTAGAGTACGAGGCTACAGATTGCTAGTGCAATTATTAGGGCGTGGTCGTGGAATCCTATTAGCTCTTCTATGATGGGTGAGGCGGCGTCTTGGAAGTTAAGTTGTGAATGGTTGGCCATATTAAGTGGAGATGTGCTGGGTTTTCACCTGCAATTTAGCCTTGACAAGGCTGTGTAATTATTTTACTAACATCTCCTTATGAGAAAGAAGCATAAGTGGTCTATGCGGTTGGCTTGAAACCAACATATGGGGGTTCGACTCCTTCCTTTCTTGGGTTTGGACGAAGGCGGGTTCTTCGAAGGTGTGGAATGGGGGTGGGCAGCCGTGGATTCATTCGACGTTAGTGCTTGTTAGCTCTGGTTGTAGGACTTTACGTTTTGATGCGAAGGCTTCTCAGATGATGAATACTAGCATGATTACGGCTGTTAGAGAGATAAGTGAGCCCACTGAGGAGATAGTGTTTCATAGTGTATAGGCGTCTGGGTAGTCTGAGTATCGTCGTGGCATGCCGGCTAGGCCTAGGAAATGTTGGGGGAAGAATGTTAGGTTTACACCTACAAATATTACGCCAAAGTGTGTTTTAGCTCATGTTGAATGGAGTGTGTATCCGGTGAATAGAGGGAATCAGTGGGTGAAGCCTGCTAGAATTGCGAATACTGCTCCTATGGATAGTACGTAGTGGAAGTGGGCTACTACGTAGTAGGTGTCGTGTAGGGCGACGTCTAGTGAAGAGTTTGCTAAGACGATTCCTGTTAGTCCTCCAATGGTAAAGAGGAAGATAAATCCTAGGGCTCATAGTATTGGGGGGTCTCATTTGATTGTGCCTCCGTGGAGTGTGGCTAGTCAGCTGAACACTTTGATTCCGGTTGGGATAGCAATGATTATAGTGGCGGATGTGAAGTATGCTCGAGTATCAACGTCTATTCCTACTGTGAATATGTGGTGGGCTCAGACGATAAAGCCTAGGAATCCGATAGATAATATGGCCCATACTATTCCTATGTATCCGAATGGTTCTTTTTTGCCTGAGTAGTAGGCTACAACATGGGAGATGATCCCGAATCCTGGGAGGATTAAGATGTAGACTTCTGGGTGACCGAAGAATCAGAATAGGTGTTGGTATAGTACAGGGTCTCCTCCTCCAGCAGGGTCAAAGAATGTGGTGTTGAGGTTGCGGTCTGTGAGAAGCATTGTAATCCCTGCGGCTAGAACTGGGAGAGATAGAAGTAACAGTACTGCAGTGATTAAGACGGATCAAACGAATAGGGGGGTTTGGTATTGTGATAGGGCAGGGGGTTTTATGTTGATTGCTGTTGTAATAAAGTTGATTGCCCCTAGGATTGAAGAGATACCGGCTAGATGTAGGGAGAAAATTGCTAGATCGACTGAGGCTCCAGCGTGGGCCAGGTTGCCTGCTAGTGGGGGGTACACTGTTCAGCCTGTTCCTACACCTGCTTCAACTGTGGAGGATGCTAGGAGAAGGAGGAAAGATGGGGGGAGTAGTCAGAAGCTTATGTTGTTTATTCGTGGGAATGCCATATCTGGGGCTCCAATTATTAGGGGAACCAGTCAGTTTCCGAATCCTCCGATTATAATTGGCATGACTATGAAGAAGATTATTACGAAAGCATGGGCCGTGACAACTACGTTGTAGACTTGGTCGTCTCCTAGAAGGGCTCCAGGTTGGCCTAGTTCTGCTCGGATGAGGAGGCTTAGGGCGGTACCTACCATTCCGGCTCATGCGCCGAAAATTAAGTATAGGGTTCCAATGTCTTTGTGGTTAGTTGAGAATAATCATCGATTGATAAATGTCACAGGTAAGATGGCTGAGTGTTTAAGCGTTAGGCTGTAGTCCTTTTTACAGAGGTTCAATTCCTCTTCTTATCGGCTCTGTAGTGAAGTTCATAGTGAGTTGCAAGCTCATTGATGTGCATTAATCATGCGCCGGGGCCTTAGGCAGAAGCCTGTTGGTTAGGGCATATAGCTGTTAACTATAGTATTATGGGATCGAAGCCCATCTGTCTAGGGGAGTTGTAAGGTCCTAGCTTAATTAAAGCACCTGAGTTGCATTTGGGGGATGCAGGGTAGTGGCCTGCGGACTTTAGCAGAAACTAAGAGGGTTTAACTCTTGTTTAAGGCTTTGAAGGCCTTCGGTTTAGGTAATCCTAAGTTTCTTAGACAATAGTGAGGATTATGGGGGAGATGGGGAGGAGTATGACGGACACAGTGATTAGGATGGCGATTGTGACGCTGGTTGGCTTGTTAGTGCGTCATTGTTTCATGTGGTTTGTAGTATGTGGGGGGAGTGTGATGGTTGCACAATATGCTAGTCGGAGGTAGAAGAATAGGCTTAGTAGGGAGAGCAGGGAGATGAGTGTAGCTGCTGGGACTATTTCTTGTTTAGTTAGTTCTTGGATGATAAGTCATTTGGGCAGGAATCCTGTTAGGGGAGGGAGTCCTGCGAGGGAAAGCAGGGTTAGAAGTAGCATTGCGTTTAAGGAGGGGGTTTTGGACCATGCAGTTATTAGGGTGGATAGTTTAAGTACTTTGATTGTGTTTAGGGTGAGGAAGATGGCTGTGGTTATTACGGCATACAGGTAGAAGTTGAGGAGTGTGAGTTTAGGGTTATAAACGATGATGATTGCTATTCAACCTAAGTGAGAAATGGAGGAAAAAGCTAGGATTTTTCGGATTTGTGTTTGGTTGAGGCCCATTCAGCCTCCTAGGGCTGCGGAGAGGATGGCTAAGGTAGTTAATAATGTAGGGTTTAGTGAGGGGGAAGTTATGTAGAGTAATGTGATTGGGGGGAGTTTTATGATGGTGGATAGGAGTAGACCAGTAGTGAGGGGAGAGCCTTGAAGTACTTCTGGAAATCAGAAATGAAATGGTACTAGTCCTAGTTTTATTGCGATTGCCGAGGTAAGAATCAGGCAGGATGTTGGATGGGTGAGTTGGGTGATGTCTCACTGTCCGGTGTGTCATGCGTTGGTTATGCTGGAGAATAGGACGAGGGCAGAGGCGGCTGCTTGGGTCAAGAAGTATTTAGTGGCAGCTTCAATGGCTCGCGGGTGGTGGGATTTAGAGATTAATGGGAGGATGGCAAGTGTATTAATTTCTAGGCCGGCTCAAGCTATGATCCAGTGGTTACTTGAGATGGTGATAGTTGTCCCTAGAAGTAGGCTAGTGGTGAAAATCAGGCTTGCTTGGGGGTTCATTAGCAGGGGAAGGAGTTGAACCATCATTTTCGGGGTATGGGCCCGATAGCTTGTTTAGCTTACCCTACTAGGAAGTAATATAAAGGGAGTATGGAGGATTTTGATTCCTCTAGTGCGGGTTCGATTCCTGCTTTTCTAATTACAAGGAAATGAGAGGACTGGTACACCTCCATGTTCACTTTATCATAGTGACCCTTAGTGTTCAGGCACATTTCCAACAAAGCCTTAGATAAGGGGGCAGGCCCGCGTAGCAAATTGGTATGCTGGTGTGTCAGAGACATAGGGCTAGTGTGAGTGGTAAGAAATTTTTTCATAGTAAGTGCATTAATTGGTCGTATCGGAACCGTGGGTAGGAAGCGCGAATTCACAGGAATCCTGCTGATAAAAGCAGGACCTTTGTGGCTAGAATGATGGGGAATAGCTCTTGAGGTGGATTAAAGAGGCTTGGGTTGAAGAATAGGATTGTGGTTAGTGTATTTATGAGCATAATGTTAGCGTATTCGGCTAGAAAGAATAGTGCGAAAGGACCTGCCGCGTATTCTACGTTGAATCCGGATACCAGTTCAGATTCTCCTTCTGTCAGGTCGAAAGGAGCACGGTTGGTTTCAGCTAGTGTGGAGACGTATCACATTATAGCGAGAGGTCAGCAGGAGAAAATAAGGTACAAGGGTTCTTGGGTGACTGCGAGGGTGCTTAGGGTAAAGTTACCGCTAAGAAGGACAACGGAAAGAAGGATAATAGCTAGGGTTACCTCGTAGGAGATTGTCTGGGCTACCGCTCGTAGTGCTCCAATTAGGGCGTATTTGGAGTTGGAGGCTCAGCCTGATCATAGAATGGAGTATACTGCTAGGCTTGATATGGCTAGTAGGAAGAGAAGTCCCAGATTGAGGTCTGCTAGAGAGAATGGTAGGGGTAATGGGGTTCAGATTGAGATGGCTAGGAGAAGAGCTAGGACAGGAGTTGTAATGAATAAGATTGGGGAAGATGTCGAAGGCCGGATGGGCTCTTTGATGAATAGTTTGACACCGTCTGCTAGGGGCTGAAGAAGTCCAAAGGGGCCGACGATGTTTGGGCCTTTTCGGCCTTGTATGTAGCTTAGGATTTTGCGTTCTACTAGTGTGAGAAAGGCTACTGCGATTAAGATGGGTAGGGCATAGGAGAGGGCTATAATAAGGTTGATCAGGAGGGGGTAGTTGGCCATAGGGTAGGTTAAGCTAGGGAGAGGATTTGAACCTCTGAATTAAAGGACTTAAGCCTTTTGCATTTTCCGAGCTCTGCCACGCTAGCTGGTCCTTTTCTTGGACGTGGGGTGGTGTGATAGCCTTTTGTAATTAAGTTGATTTCATTACTTAAGGCGAAGGCTTGCTTGTGGTATTGGCCTCACTTTTCCTATCCTTTCGTACTGGGAAGAGTTCATCATAGATAGAAACCGACCTGGATTACTCCGGTCTGAACTCAGATCACGTAGGACTGTTAATCGTTGAACAAACGAACCCTTAGTAGCTGCTGCACCACTAGGATGTCCTGATCCAACATCGAGGTCGTAAACCTCCCCGTCGATACGGACTCTCGGGGGAGATTGCGCTGTTATCCCTGGGGTAGCTTGGTCCATTGATCAATTGTATTGGGTCTGGATGCTATTAGCACTTTGAGGGGTTGCTCTCAGTCTAGAGGTGTGGTCTAATTTTTGGAGGTTTTGTTTTGCTCCAAGGTCGCCCCAACCGAAAAACGCAGACCAGAGTCTTATGTGTCAGTGAACCCAGTGGGTGAGTATGTGATCTAAGGTGGTTGCTGGTTTTAAAGTTCCACAGGGTCTTCTCGTCTTATGGGTTTATCCCTGCTTTTGTACAGGGAGATCAATTTCACCGATTGCCTGTAAGAGACAGTTAAGACCTCGTTTAGCCATTCATACTAGTCTCGATTTATGGGACAATTGATTGCGCTACCTTTGCACGGTCAGGATACCGCGGCCGTTGAACGTGAGTCACCGGGCAGGCATCACCTTCAATACTTGTTTTAGGTTTGCTGAAGGCTATGTTTTTGGTAAACAGTCGGGCCTTGACGGGTTTGCCTAGTTCCTTTTACAGGTTTTAATCTTTCTTAATGGACGCTCCTCTGTCGGGTTAACAATATGTTTAATACTGTGCTTGTTTGATTTGTCGTATATTGTGGATTTGTTAATAATGTACGGATGTAAGCTTGCGTCGTAGAGGGAGGACCCTGGTTACTCATTCTAGCATTAATTCTCCTATTTGATTATAGGTTAGCCTGTTAATGGGGAGGGAGTCATGAGGTTCTTATATTTTTGTAATGCAGAGCTTTAACGCACTCTTTGTTGATGGCTGCTTGAGGGCCCACAGTTCAGTTAGGGGGTTAATATTTATCCGCTCGTAGAGATTGTATTCTTTTTTAAAGGAGCTGTCCCTCCTTTAAATAGCCCTTAATTCACTTCATTAGGGTTTGTGGGTTTCCTTGGAGAAGAATTAAGAGTGAACTTAGATTCGTTTCACAGGCAACCAGCTATCACCCAGCTCGATTGGCTTTTCACCTCTACTAACAAGTCATCCCACTCTTTTGCCACAGAGACGGGTTCGCTCAATAATAGCTGCTCGTAAGTAGCTCGCTTGGGTTTCGGGGTGGCAAACTTAAATTCATTTTGCTTGGTTTTTCTTGCTAGACCATGATGCAAAAGGTACAAGGGTTGATCTTTGCTGTTTATAGCTTAGTTTTCATTGCTATTTCATCTTTCCCTTACGGTACGTAGTCTCTATCGCTCCAATGGTGTCTTTTCTATCGCCTATACTGGGACTAGTAAATGCTTTAGTTAGGTTTGGGGTAGTAGCTTTGTTATTCCAGGTCATGTCGATTGGGCTAGAGTTTGGCATCAAGACGATCTGGTGTTAGCAGACATTTTTCAGGTGTAAGCTGAATGCTTTTGTTTAAGCTACGTCTTGGTGGTCTAAGTGCACCTTCCGGTACACTTACCTTGTTACGACTTACCTCATCTTCGGCTGAGTAACTTATTAGTTTATGGGGGGGGGGGGGGCGCCTGCGAGGAGGGCGACGGGCGGTATGTACGTGTCCCAGGGCCGGCTTAAAGAGGGCTCGATTGTCCCACTTTACTGCTAAATCCGCCTTCTAGGGGTTGTTTCATACCCCTTTGCCGTAGTGTTCTAGCTTAGAAAATGTAGCCCATTGCTGCCATTCCATAGGCTATACCTTGACCTGTCTTATTAGCGTGGTGGGGCTATTGCGTCCACTGTTGGGCTTTCAGTGTGGGTGGGCTGGAGACGGCGGTATGTAGGCTGATTTTGGCAAGGAATGGTCAGGTATAACGTGGATCATCGATTATAGAACAGGCTCCTCTAGGTGGGTTTGGGGCACCGCCAAGTCCTTAGGGTTTTAAGCGTTAGTGCTCGTAGTTCCCGGGCGGATGCTTTAGTAGGTGTAAGCATCAAGATTTAGGGCCAGGCATAGTGGGGTATCTAATCCCAGTTTGGGCCCTGGCTTTCGTGGAGTTCAATTGATCGTTGTTCTAAGATCTTCTTTGATGTGGAGGTCTTATTGGCATCCTGGGCTTGCGACAGCTTGGATGTTTTTTAGTCTTAGCTACTTGGATAACATGTGACCACGCTTTACGCCGTTATAATGTTAATTTGGGTCTCCTGTATGACCGCGGTGGCTGGCACAGGATTTACCAACCCTGGATTTGCTATGGCTAAGTCAAGCTTGCACTCATTGCTTAATATTAACTACTGCTGATTACCCGTGGGGGTGTGGCAATTGCGAGGCGTTTTGGGCTACGGTTGTGGTGAGCCTGATACCCGCTCCTATCTACCTAATTAAGGTGTCCAGGGCGTCTACACCGGAACGCGGATACTTGCATGTATATACCTAGCAAAAACTAACAGTAAGGTTAGGACTAAGTCTTTTGTCCTTGGGTGTTTGTGGCAGCCATCTTGACATCTTCAGTGTCATGCTTTGTTATAAGCTACAAGGAC